AAGACTTCGTAAGACCAACCAATGAGTTAGATTTCGCTACAAGAAAAAGGTTTGTTCTATTTTTATAGCAAACCTACACAATGAAAGATAATACAAAGTGGTAGATTCGACAGAATCGTGAATGATCCACATAACATAAGAGACTCCTAATAATAGAAGATCCTTCTAATAGTTCAAAGTATAATAGAAAGAATCACACATTATCGAACAATTCGACAGACAAGATTCCTAAACCCACTCAACTCTTAGAATTTATAGAATATAGAATTAGAATTTAGAAGAAGGAACTTTGATGGATTTAGGGATAATGAATTAGCCCTACATTATCTTTGAAACAAATTGAAAGAATCTCTTAGGTTTGTTGTTCCGCCAAAAAATGATTAGTCAGAGGACTTCTACAAATACTTAAGATCAATAAAAGAATAGGTCCTAGATCCATGCGACTTAGGATTGGGTTGGATCAGGTTGAAGTCTTGAGACAGGATTCTTTCATGATCTTGATTTCATAAATTGACTGGGATTGGGTATACCAAAGCAAAAAAAAAGTGTTAACTCTTTGATCATGGACAGGAAAAGAGGAAAAATATCATATGTAATTCATTCATGAAAGTGGATGAAGAAAGTTTGTTTATTTTCTTGTTCCTACTACTACTCAAATTCCTATTCAAATTTCTATACAAAACAAAACAAAAATGGAATGTATTAGGGCTATACGGACTCGAACCGTAGACCTTCTCGGTAAAACAGATAAAACTTATTATTATCGAAATGATTCGAACTGTTTCAAAGACCCAACATGCATTTTGTTGCATTGGGCTCTTTCATCAACTGATGTAAAGATCAGTTAGTCCACCATATTTTTTCTTTAGAGGAAGATAATGAGATGGCTCCATGTGCTCTGATTCATTATTTGTATACTGATCTAGGAGCAATACCAAAGTGTTTCAAGGAAGGGTGACCTTTATTTAGGTCTGCCTTCGGCCTAGATCAACCTAAGTGAAATGCAGTCTCTATCGCTCCGCTGCAAGAGTAAAATATGAGACTTCATACACCTCAAAGCTCATAGGACGAAAAGAGGTTCTTTTGAGATCCTTATACTCATTATGCCTGGCATTGAATGGACTGGGCATTTACCTTACAATGGCAGGTTCTATTTGATTTGGCACCGGAATTCGCACCTGAACCGGATCAAACCAAATTTGTCAAGCTATTTTTCTCTTGTTCTCTCGAATCTACGGAGTAAGACATCGACTTCTCAAAAAGATCAATTATGGTCATTGCATAATGGGCTCCCTTGAAAAACATTGGCGCACGTGTAAACGAGGTGCTCTACCTAACTGAGCTATAGCCCTTGTCATAACCATTTTAACATAGAGACAATTTCTTGTCAAGAAGGGTATCCCATAATCCCACATGAGAACTCTCCGATCCGTTTATGTTTACTGGTAAAAGATTGATATTGCTTAGAAAACATATTTTACCTATAATCCATCGAAGTGATGGAGACCCTTTTTGTGGTGATAAATGACCTACTTAACCCAGTGGTTAGAGTATTGCTTTCATACGGCGGGAGTCATTGGTTCAAATCCAATAGTAGGTAGAACTTATTAGATACCGGATTCCATGGTATCTAATAAGTTCCATCCTCTTTTTTTCGTTCTATCATCAGATTAATCAAATTAGACTTCATTGTGTTCAATTTGTGGAATCAAGATGTAGTGTGTAATAAAGAACTCTTTTTATTTTGATTGAATGTATTGACTACTAATAGGAAATCACTTTGACAGCTTCTACTCGTGTCCTAGCTCGTCTGAGAGCTAGATTTGCCTCAATTGCTTGTCTCTTACCCTCAGCTCTACTCAAGTTAGCTTCAGCTATTTCAAGAGTTTGTTGAGCTTCTTGTGGATCAATGTCAGTACTAATTTCCGCACCATTTCCTAAGATGGTGATCTCATTATTACTTATTCTAGCGAAACCGCCCATAAGAGCCACCGTTAACCATCGGTCGTTTAGCCGTATTCTCAAAAGACCTATATCTACAGCCGTGGCAATGGGGGCATGGTTTGGTAATACCCCAATTTGTCCACTATTAGTAGATAAGATAATCTCTTTAACTTCGGAATCCCAAATAATTCGATTAGGAGTCAGTACACAAAGATTTAAGGTCATTTCTTCAATTTGCTCTCCTCTTCTAAGTTCATAGCTTTCGCGGTAGCTTCATCGATGTTACCCACCAAATAAAAGGCCTGCTCGGGAAGGCCGTCTAATTCTCCGGAAAGGATGAATTGAAACCCCCGAATTGTTTCTGCGAGACCAACATATTTCCCTGGAGAACCAGTAAAGACTTCTGCCACAAAGAAGGGTTGTGATAAGAAACGCTCAATCTTGCGTGCTCTTGCTACAGTTAAACGATCTTCTTCGGATAATTCGTCCAACCCAAGGATAGCTATAATGTCCTGAAGTTCTTTGTAACGTTGTGAAGTTTGCTTAACCCTTTGCG